ATAAGATAATAATATAGGGATTACAAAATTGGATGGCAATTCTTTGAAATTCGAAAATATGGAACAATACTTATTTCGGATGAGCTAATAAATAGGATGAACTGCAAAAATTCTGTATCATGAATTATGTAACGTGTTATGTAATCCATCTAAAATGACTTTTTACTATTCCTGCTCCACCTCTAAACTAGCTTAGACTAGACTTTTTGGTCTTTCGACCAACCAATTTAACCATATGGAAATATTCACATTTTTTAGATAGCAGAAAAAAGGGAAAACAAAATCAAATAAAATAATTCATTATTATATATTATATATATAGAGAGAGAAAATACCTAAAAATGCATCTATTCTTTAAGCATCTAGGAAGAATATATCTATAGATACCTAAATAGATAAAATAAATATATGATAATCTAGAGCACAAATGGGTATGTATCTATTCCCCATATTTTTTAATATGGGGAATAGATACTCATACAAATGAATCATATGCCAGGAACCAGATTTGAACTGGTGACACGAGGATTTTCAGTCCTCTGCTCTACCAACTGAGCTATCCCGACCATTCTTGACGCATCAGCCTCATTTTTATTTTAAAAGATTACTGGAGTATATGTCAATGAATCTATGTCAACTAAGTCCAAAAAGACAAAAAATAAAAATTTGTAAGTAAGTTTTAGTAGTAATTATATTATTATTTTGTATTGTTAATCACGCATATGAGGACGATTCCTTGCTCAAAAATAAGATATTCATTTGTATGTTTATAATTAAATTATACGTGTTTAACATTCACATATATATCAAAACTTATGACTTGTAATTAGGATAAGAAAAAGAGAAAAATTCCAATTTATTTGTGAAAGAATAAATAGAATAAAACACATAAATAATTCATTATTTATAGAGAAGATATAGAAAAAATTAGAAAGTTAAACAGGTCCTTTGGGGATAGAGGGACTTGAACCCTCATGATTTCTAAAGTCGACGGATTTTCCTCTTACTATAAATTTCATTGTTGTCGGTATTGACATGTAGAATAGGACTCTATCTTTGTTCTCGTCTAATGGATCAGTTCCTCAAAGGATCTATCAGATTATGATGGAGTGAATGATTTGATCAATGAATATTTCGTCTTTTCTTCAACTTTATTAAACTTGGAATTGATTTACATCTTTCATTTTAAAATATTTTTCTCACAAACGGAGATTTGAAGTCTTCATTAATCAATTGAAATAGTATTTCAGTATATACCCATAGGTTTATCTTTGATTCATTCCTAGAATTTTGATGGAAGGATTCCTTTCCTAATGCAAAAGGAAAAGTCGTCAACTCCATTTGTTAGAACAGCTTCCATTGAGTCTCTGCACCTATCCTTTTTGATTCTAACTTTCTGTTTCTTTCTTTGTTTACGGAAAACAGGATTTGGCTCAGGATTGCCCATTGTGAATTCCAGGGTTTCTCTGAATTTGAAAGTTCTCACTTGGTAAGTTTCCATACCAAGACTCAATCCAATTAAGTCCGTAGCGTCTACCTATTTCGCCATATCCCCCTTTTTGATTTGAAAAATTCAAATCTCATTAGAATACTTTTTTATTTCTATTTTGAATTATGAACATTATGCCGGAACTTTTGAATTCATTAAATAGGGATTCTTATATTGAAAAATGTTTGTTCCTATTTTATTGATTTTATTTCATCTATATTGGATACCATTCTATTATTTGGTTGAATCAGAAATGATTCTATTATGTATTTATTCGCAATTCAATATACACAGATATATACCACATATCTATCTATATTCTATGCCCTTACTTCAATTATGTTTTTATGCAATTTGGAATACTCGAATGGTCGATTCTTTCTATATATTTCCGAATGAAAACGTGGGAATCTTTGATTATGATCTGGGTTAGTCTTTTCTATTTCTTTCATTTTAAAATGAAAATAAAAATTTATAAGAATATAATAAAAAAAATAAAAATATCTAACAATCAAATATGGAATAATTAAATATCTTAAAATTCTTAAGTAATATTAATTACTGTTTACTTTAACTTAATTATTCCATTATTATAGTATAGATTATAGAATTCTAAATTCTAAAAATTAGAATATTCAATTTCGAATTCGAAATTGATTACTAAATACTATATACAAAATACTATTATAATTATTATATAATTATATATATAATTATGTCTATCTATTTGATAAATAGATGGAAATATATTAATTTGAATTAATTAATATTAATTATGAATATTAATCGTTATCTTACACTTTATGTACTAAAATATTAAATAAATAATATTGGATATTCTATATTTTCTATGTTCATATTAATTTGAATTATGGTATAAATAACTAACAAAATCACTAACAATGAATAAGAAAGATCCCAGCAGTTTATTTAATTCCTATGCATACGAAATTTCGGTATGTTAGCCCGCTTAGCTCAGAGGTTAGAGCATCGCATTTGTAATGCGATGGT